TCGATAATATCAGAATCTGATGAATCCGCCCAAGCAGGCTTACTAATGGGATGTCCTGAAAAGTTACAAAATTTCGCTTTAGCCAATGATCCAATCAAAGGAATAATTGGAACTATAGTATCAAACTTTTTAATAACAATATCTATAATAAATGACTTTTCTAACATTTGACTCCTTACTGCTGAAGGAGTTGGTCGTACACTTGAAAGATAACCCAGAAAATCGATAAAATGATTGGATAATTGGTTTATATGAATCCTATCCGGTTGAGACCAAAAGTTAAAATGACATTCCCATAAATTGACAAGGTAATATTTCCATTTCTTCATCAGAAGAGGGGTTCCTTTTGAAGACAAAATGGATTTTCCTTGAAATCTGAAATACTGTATGAAAGGATCCTTGAACAACCATAGGATAGTATGAAAATCATTACGAAAATCCACTAAAAAATGTGCTATTTTTCTATAAAAATGTGTTCGATCAAGAAAAGCTCTAGAAGACGTTGATCGTAAATGATAAGATTGTTTACGGAGAAAAACAAATATGGATTCCGATTCATATACATGAAAATTATATAGGAACAGGAAAAATCTTTGATTCTCTTTTGAAAAAAAGAGAATCATTTTCGTTTTTTGAGTAATAAGACTATTCCAATTATGATACTTGTAGAGAAAGAATCTCAATAAGTGCAAAAAGGGAGCATCTTGTATCCAAGAGCGAAGGGTTTGAACCAATAGTTCCAGATGGATAGGGTAGGGTATTAGTATATCTAATACATGATTTAAATGTAATAATTTATCCTCTAAAAAGGGAAATATGGAATGAATTGATCGTAAAGTAGTCATAGATTTGTCTATTTCTTTACTTTCTGGGGAAGATACTAATCGCAGTGAGAATGGAAGTTCCACAATGACTGCAACCCCCTCTGATATCATTTGAGAATCCAAATTTTTATTATGCCCGAAAAAAAAATTTGGATTAGAATCATTCGTAAAAATAATCAAATGCTTCTGTTGATACATTCGAGTAATTAAACGTTTAACAATTATTAAACTATATTTTTTGTCATAACCTAAATTTTCCATAGGCTCATAAAGAATCGATTTATTTAACCCATGATCATGAGCAAGTGCATAAATGTATTCCTGAAAGAGAAGTGGGTATAGGAAGTCCCGTTCTCGCGATCTATCTATCTTTAAATAGCCTTGTAATTCCTCCATTTGAAATTCGATTTGAACCAAAACCGGGGATTTCTTGGGTCATCAAATGATACGATACATAGGTACGATACAGTCAAAACAAGGTATCAAGGTATCATAGTAAGAAAAGATACCTTGGAAATGATTAATCTATGGATTCTCTCTTTTTCCATCCGATTGGTTCTTGTTCGTTATAAGATACCGAAGATGTTTAGAAATCCTTTATTTTTGCAACCCGATCGCTCTTTTGACTTTAGAATTCTATTTCTCAATATACTGTTTCTTTTACACATTCGTCTCCGCACAGGGATATAATTAATAGAATAGTTAGGATTCAAAAAAAAAGTGAAGAATCCACTTATTAAAGTGATTTCATAACCTTTGCCCGCCCCAGGGACTAATATATTTCTAACGTATAATTAGATCGGGTAATTGGTAATTATTCGAATTAAGAACCGAAGCTCGTTGCTCTTTTTGTTTCCCTATAATTGGAGCTTTTTGGCTCTATCCATTTATTCACTCGATCCAACCATAATTGATTTTTTGTACCGCTCTAAGAATTAAAACTCTAACAAACTAAACAAATATTTTGTACCGATCCCGTAAGGGTTAAGTACTCTATCTTAAAGTTATTTATTTATGATATGAGTTATTCATTTATACGACATGCTGTTTTTTCCATTCGTTCCCTCTCAGGATCAGTCGGGGTCTTACAAACTCTACCAACGGTATGGACGAATCCGTTCCTTCATCCAAATGTGTAAAAGATTTTAGCCGCACTTAAAAGCCGAGTACTCTACCGTTGAGTTAGCAACCCAAAAATAGAATTATGGTGTGTAGATACGATCGAAAAAAAAAAAGAGAGATTGGATTGCACAACCCCATCAAAAACATTTTTTTATAGTAAATTATGAACATAAAAATGAACAGCTATAATGCTGAAAAATTCCCGGATAAGATAAATGAAATACATCCCAGAGAATTTAAGGAATCTATCGCTTACATGAAGTAAAGTAAAAAAAAACTTATAGGGCGTGGATAAATAGATCTATTTATCCACGATCAATTATATTTTTTCAATACACTATTGTCAATATGAACGTTGAGAAAAAAAATAATATTATTATTATAAAATAATAAGAACTTGTGTTGGATTGGCATTTCATAGATAACCTACCTAGAGAATAAAAAAAGTGTAGATGTCGAAAAGAAAAAAATAATCAAGAAGAAAACCTCGGGTTTATTCAATATCCATAAAGATACCATAAGAAAGCTCGGCCCCTTTTTTTAGTGGAGTCTCG